TTATTTGGTAGGTAATATTGATGAAGCTACCGCGAAGGCTATGAACTTAGATGTGGAGAGCAAATTGAAGAAATGACCTTAAATCTATGTGTATTGACTCCTAATCGAATTGTTTGGGATTCAGAAGTGAAAGAAATCATTTTATCGACTAATAGTGGCCAAATTGGTGTATTACCAAATCACGCACCTATTGCCACGGCTGTAGATATAGGTATTTTGAGAATACGTCTTAACGACCAATGGTTAACAATAGCTCTAATGGGCGGTTTCGCTAGAATAGGCAATAATGAAATAACCATTTTAGTAAATGATGCAGAGAGGGGTAGTGACATTGATCCGCAAGAAGCTCAACAAACTCTTGAAATAGCTGAAGCTGGCTTGAGTAGCGCTGAAGGAAAGAGACAAACAATTGAGGCAAATTTAGCTCTCAGACGAGCTAGGACGCGAGTAGAGGCTATCAATGCAATTTCATAACGAGTTGTTGGTGCGTCCGAATAATAAAAATAAGTTCTGTTTATTTAGTTTATTTATACAACATATTTTGATTCTGCCGATTGAATCCAATCAAGTGTAATCAGATTTTGATGCAATGAAAAAAAATGCAATTTCAATAATGAAATAAATAAAAAAATAGAATAAATACGAGTAGTGGGGTATGTAAAAGATACAAAATAAATAAAAAAATAAGGTGGGTAGAAATACTTATTAGATACCATTGACTGCGGTCTCTAATAAGTTCTACCTACTATTGGATTTGAACCAATGACTCCTGCCGTATGAAAGCAATACTCTAACCACTGGGTTAAGTAGGTCATTTATCATCATAAAGAGAAACAAAAGAAACCCGCCACACCCATAGATTATAGATGGAATCTTACTTCTAAGCAATACCCATCCTTGGCAGGAAACCGATCAGAGAGCTATCATGTCGGATCATGCAATATTCACCTTGACAAGAAATGATATACATGATAAAATATTTATCACAAACACAAGAACACAAGGGCTGTAGCTCAGTTAGGTAGAGCACCTCGTTTACACGCGCGCCAATGCTTTTTCAGAGGAGTCCATCATGCAATCAACCGAATTTATCTTAGTAAAAAATAGATGTCTTACTCTGTGGATTCGAGGGAACAAGAGAACAATAGCCTGACAAATAGTTGGTTGGTCTAATTGAGGTGCCAATTTCGGTGCCAAAAAGAACCCATCATTGATTTGATAATTGATAAGGTGAATACCCAGCCCATTCAATGCTAGGCATAATGAGGATAAGGACCTCAAAAAAATCTCTTTTCGTCCTATGAACTTGAAGGTGTATGAAGTTTCATATTTGACGCTTTGGGCAGAGCGATAGAGACTCCATTTAACTTAGGTTGATCTAGGCCGAAGGCAGACCTACGTCAAGATAACTCTTTTTTTGAAACACTTTGGTATTGCTACTGAATAAAAAATCAGAGCACGCGGAGCCGTCTCATTATCTTTCTGTTAAGAAAAAAGATGGCGGACTCGCTGATATTTATATCAGTTGATGAAAGAGCCCAATGCAAAAAAAATGCATGTTGGGTCTTTGAAACAGTTCGAATCATTTCGATAATAATAAGTTTGATCTGTTTTACCGAGAAGGTCTACGGTTCGAGTCCGTATAGCCCTAATTTTTCATTAATTTTAATTTTTTTTCATTACCATTTATAATTATAATGAAAAAAAAAATTATTTGTATTTTTGATTTGTATTTTGTACTATAGTATAGAGTATAGTTTTTTATTTCCTCATTATTATTTTATTTGATTTGTTGTTTGTATCTGGCCGGTTGGTTGCTCCGTTGAAATAGAATCATTCCCACATTCTCGCTCACGGGGATCATCCGGAACCTGAAACTAAAAAAAATGCATTTCAATGGAGCCAATCGGCATTTTAAAAATTTTTGGATAAACAAACCCATTCTTTTTCATTCATTTTCGTGGGTGAATTACATACACACACATTTTTCCTCTTTTACTACCCATGATCAAAGAGTTGGGGAGGGGATACTCCCTTTCTTTGGTATACCTAAAGAAAGGTCCATTTTTTAAGTAAAAATCGTAACATGAGCCCGGTTAATATACTCAAACAAAATTGCTCATCATTCAAAATTCCAAATAAGAATTCTACCGATGCTTACTTTATTCAAGAAGATTGGGGATCCATTTGAACTTAGAAGAGTTAGGAATCCCCCGACTTATCGACTTTGTTGCGGAAGAACAACTCCAACTCATTGTTTCAGAGAGAATAGAATGAATTGATCCTAAATACATAATTTGGGTATAGGAACCTATACGTTGTTATATGTAAGGGTTCCTTGCAATGCAATTCAAAGCATTGAATCCAATCTATTAGTACAGGGAGAGATTCAATAGAATATAATTAATACTAATTATAGATATATTCTATTTATATATAATAGAAATATTCGATTAATAATTACATACAATATCTTATAATAATACATCACAATAATACA